GTAGATCTTCCATTGGCTTTCTACCTTTCCCCGGATCCGAAAGAATGTTCTTCCTCTAGCCGACCCACACCCCAAAAGCTCTTGAATCCGGTGATCAGAAATCGTCACCCTTCAGAGAGAGGAGGGCTCGTGGTGAGAGGAAGGAAATTATTGAAGGGCCGGGTTCAAAGTCTACTGCTGGATCTATGCCCCTGGACTAACATCTGTATCTCGATCCGTATCTGTGACTGGCTTGGGGTATGTATTCGCTCCCAGCCCTGCTCGGCTCCGCTTACAGGTGCTGCTCCTAGGTATAGATATGCTATCGGATTGATCTGCTGCTGTTTTGTCCTCAGGTTCTATTCAATCAACCAGGGCTTGCGTGCGGGAGCAGGATTCGCTTTCCGAGAAGGGTGACCTTAGAACTTAAATTACCCATCCCCCTATTCAACAACAGAGATGGGATTTGATTCGAATGAGGCTTTCCCGTCCCTTCGGTCAGTAAGCCCAGGAAGATTTTTCTCTGCCCGTCGGTAAGTAAGTCAATCGTTCTATCCCTTCGGTCAGTGACTCTTGCCTTGTGTCTTAAGCTTAGCAGGAAAAGATATAAACCGCGGGTAGATGGATATCAACCCAGTAGGGAAGCATGGAAAATCATGCTCCAACTAGGATACCAGCCTAGGAAAGTTTGAGGCAGAGAAAGCCAGGGGATTATCTCCCCAATCAAACCGATGCTGACCGTAGGATCAATCAGGTGGACTAGGTCTTTCTGAAGAAGAAAGGATAGAACTTTGGGAGGAAAAGAGAAAGCGAAAGAGAGACGGGGATGAAGAAGACCCCAGGTTGATCCGTTTTGTGATGTGATCTCTACCAGTGATGCTGCTTGCTGTGATGATAGACCTTCTTTTGGTCTAATTGGAGGGTGCTCATCCCCTCTCTCTCTTTTGAAGGACAATGAACCTGCCTCTTGCTTTGTCACCTGATGAACACACGGAGGGTTCCTTTTCTACTCTCTTGATGGATGCCGGACCTAGGCAAGGTCCTTCTTTTGACGCTCGATCCATGAGCTCCATGGATGATTCTGAGAGTGGTGAACCCCCACCAGGTTCTTTTGACCACTCCGAGGGTTAGGATCAAGGGTTGATCTAGTGCGCCCGCCTGAAAGCGACTGCGCACATTCTTCTTCTTCCTATTGCTTACCTCCACAAACAAACCCCTCTTCAAGTTCCTTCTGCTTTTGAATAACTGCAGCTATCTCTTGCTGCAAAGGGCACGGTGGGAGTGCTGTTCATGAGTTGTAGAATGAACAGCTTTCTTCCCTTTTTTTTTAAAGGATACTTCTTTGCTCCACTTCTTGGCTTCATTGACTTCTTTTCTTCGGTTCCTTATTTTATCTTTTTTAGACTATATAAAAAATTCCTTTTTTACGTTATTTTCATGATCTCTCGCTACACGAGTCTAATAACGAAGCGAGCCTTCACTGGAAAGAAGACCGCCTATCGGCTTGGCTTGGCAAGGCTGAGAGTAAACGTAAACTAAGCTCACCCGGTAGCTCGGCTTGGAAGCAAGGCAAGCTACTAGCGGTAGCAGCTTCTGGCGACTCGCTTCTACCGCCCCGCCTATCGGCGGCGTGGCTTCGTCCCGAACCAAGGAGGCATTCTGGCGGGCGCGTAGGAATGCCGACTACTACGACTACAGGCCTACTTATAGTGATCAAAGAAATCTTTATTGTCTTCTAAAACGAAAATCAAAAGCTTTTCTCAACCGGCCTGGGAAGGGCCCTTTTGACCTACTTCTAGGGCCTCAAAAGGCACACTCCCTTTTTTCAGCGGGAAAGATCTCCCTTTGGAAACACTACTCAAGTTGACAAAGCAACCTAAGTCTTTCTTTTTCTCCGGTTACCTTTGTCAACTCTTTTTCTATCGGGCAAAGTAAGATAAAAAAACTGTCGTGACGCATCCTTCATCCTTAAACCCGGTCACTCTCGTTCCCGCAACCTGGTAGGTAACTTTTTTTACTCTTTATGTTGACAAAGTGAACAGGGGCGGAATCCAAGTAGGCGACGCGAATCTATGCTTTCTATGTTTCAATCGGATACCAATTGCTTGGATGCGTTTGAAAGCCAAGAGATGAATTGACTCTTGCAGAACAAATTCTTTCTAGTCGGGAAAGGTTTGTCTTGTGTCTCCGTAACAAATGGTCCATTTATTGATGGGCGAACGACGGGGATTGAACCCGCGCGTGGTGGATTCACAATCCACTGCCTTGATCCACTTGGCTACATCCGCCCCTACCCCCGGTTTCAGTCTCTATCTACGATCAGATCCTTTCTGAACCCCCCTACCCTATGACCGCAGATAGGCTAACGCGCCTTTACTAATATTAGAATATAAGGCCCTTCTTTCTCAAAGTCAAGTTTCTCGCTTAGAAAGATTGCAGGGGCGCTCACGCGACCTTCCTTCAGCTGGCTCCGCCCTATCTATTTCTATTTATTCATCTCTTTTTTCAAATGGATATTTAGGGATCTCTCTTGTTCATAGATCTTGAAAGCAGATCAATATCCATTTCTCAATATATCCATCTATCGATAGAAAGATATAGATCTCTATCTCTGGATCTATCTCCATATCTAAATATGGAAGAACCAACACTTAAAGGGCGTAACAACGGAAGGTTCTCACCCTGTTCCCGACATTGTTCTCCGACGATGTCCCCTGGGCGAAAGGTAGTTGTAGAGGAACGGCTGTGAAACGGCGATTCCCCCCTTTCCATTGAAGTAGGGAGGGCCTCCTTCCCCACCATTCCGGCCTATTCTTTTTTGATAGGGATTTTACCGATGCTGAAGGTAGCTTGTTGCTTACCAAGCCACCCACTTGAGAAGCTAGTCGCCAGAAAGAAGCGACGAGGAAGCGAAGCTGTCTACGAAGCAAAGCTTCCCCCGTAGTACTCGGCTTGTCGCTACTTTGATTCAAAAGGTAACCGACGGTTCCCGACTTTCTCCGGTTTCCGCAACCGTAACCATTTGTCACTCCGATTACTTCATCCATAAACTTTTTTTTATTATTTCAGGTACGCTCTAAAATAAAAAGTAAAGTCAAGGATAAGCTTGCATTCTAGAAGCGGTAGCTTCCCGCCTCCTTCATTCCTATTGCCCCCTTCGGTGAGAAGTTCCCTTCCCTTTTCTAAAATGCCTAATTGGTCTGCCTCAGCAAATGTACAAAATGGAGCTGCCCGCTGTTTGGCTGACCCTCTTCAACCAACCCATGCGGGTTGACCCAGAAGTCAAGAAAGAAGGAATGGAATCACTGGAGAGTCGTCTGCAGTTCACACTTGGGCAAAGACGACTGACTTTGGAAGCGGAACACGAACCGATTTCCGCTATTCTGGATTCTTATTGAGCGTAGCAAAATCAAGGTTTATGAGAAAGTCAGCGAAGTTTCTATGGTGTTCTACCTTTGCGTAGTCTCGGTCCACAGTGGAAGGCTCCGCACCCGAGCCTCGTTAGACTCAGCGGAAGTGTAAGGTGTAAGTAAAGAGAATAGAAGAGATGAAGTCCGTCCCTTAGCCTAGTCTATATCTACAGCTGACGCCTCACTACTACTTAATTAATTAACGGCTAAGCGATTTCATAACCTAAGCTTTTCTTAACCAGCTGACCTTACAAAGTAAGCCCTTAGCCTCCCTTTCTTTATAGTTCGAAAAAGTGACTTCGTAACCTTAACGTACTTTCTTTCTTACTTTAGCATAGGCCTTCGACACTTCAAACGGGCGCTTCGCCCCGCCCCTATTTTTTTCTTTTTTGAATTAGAAAGAACGGGGCCTTACTTATTCTGTTCAGGGGGGGATGAAAGACAAAGAAAGAGATCAGGGGACTTTATGATCGGAGAAAGGAAAGGAGCGTGGTTGGTGTATCACTGGGTCGGTGGGGGAACCCGTAGGAAGGGGGGACGACCCGCCGAATTCACATCAGAAATCGCCAACATGAACACAAACGAAATCGTGAATTGCGTATAGAAAGAAAACGAACCACTTCTATTCTCGGAGCTGAGGTATATGAAGAATGGCTTTTTGGTCCCTTTCGTCCAGTGGTTAGGACATCGTCTTTTCATGTCGAAGACACGGGTTCGATTCCCGTAAGGGATAGGTACTCATTCTCGGCCGCTTTCAGTTAGTGTTCATTGCTGAGTGATCGCTCGCTATCTGGCTGAAAAAGGTGGTCCGGAAGCTTCCTCTCTCCCAGCAAGCAAGACGAGATCACCACTTCTCTCAGTAATGGACTTTCTTGAATTCTTTCTTAGCCTTAGATGTCTTTTCATAGATTTTTTCATTTCCGACAGACTCCATGCATGCGTTCTTTTTCTTCTCCTCTCAGCCATTTTTTTTTGCTTTTGGCCGTTTGTTTTTGTTAGGCATTGAACCTTACCGCTCCGTGGGGTGCTGAGTGGTGTCCTCTCTCCTCTATCTAATACCTAAAAAAGAGTTCCGTCTATAGAGCGCTTCAACCATGGCATGGCAGTAAGTTGGCCCAGTCTCTTGCCCAGCCTTCGCCTTCTTCAGTGGCCAAGTTGAAGCGTTCAACGGTTCTTCGGCCTACCACCTTTCTTTTTCAAGGTTGAGCTTGTTCAATTGAAGCTAATGCTATGCTGTCCTTCCCTTGTTCAAGAGAAAGCGAGGACTTTTTTTTTTTTAGCTACTGGCCTAAACAAAAGAGATTAGCCTCTTGATCGATCGATTGGATCGAAGTACGAAGAGGTTGATTGAAGTGTGAGATCAGCCCAAGACTAAGGCCGAGCAACTAGCTGCTGCAAGATTGGACGTCTATCTATCTTACCACGCTCTCCTACTCCTATAAAGGCCGGCGGAAAGAATGCTCTGCTCATCTTTCTTACGGCTCGTTACCGCAGCGCTCGTTCACCCCTTCGGCTTCTTCAATTCAAAAAGGTAGTGTCTTTTTCCTATTCTTATTGGTAAATAGCGTTTTTTTTTGAAGCGAGGGCATTATTGAACGAAAGAGATGCCGGGTCGGTCAATTGCATTAGGTAGGAGATGCAGGACCTGTCTTAACCACAAGTGCATTCGCTATTTGATTTCATCCTCGATCCCACCTTGAGTCCAAAGTTTGTAGCTTTTCTTACCTTTTAAGTGAAAAGGAGGGTGACAAAGGGAAAGGGTATACTTTCTTCTCTATGTAGCCGTCTCATCAATGAGCGTAGATTGATAGAGATGGCTTTTTTTGTGCCGGTCAATCTCTATCCCATTCTTCAGGTATAGTTTTCTTTGATTACAGATCGGCAGGTGATCTGTCCTTTCTCCCCCTTTCGTCAGTCGTCTTGATCCGCCAGAGCAAGCTAGCTTCCTTGAAGAGGCTTGATGGGAAAGAGAAGTGAAGAAGGAGAACCTAAGGAAGGTCTCTCTCTACCTCACAAGCTCTTGGATTCCATGGCTAAGGCTTACTTTGGTGGATTTTGGGTGAGGGTAGAGGAGTAGGAAAGGGAGTGAGTATAGGATAGAACCTCAGGATTCTAGGGAAATTTTGGCATATAATAAGGATAGTGCTAGGGCTCAAGACATTTTGGAAGAGAAAGTTGGATCATAAAGAAGAGTTTGTTCCTTTGTTTGAAGAGGAACAATCCTACCGGACTCATTTAAGATAGGAATGGCTAAACTTTTTGTCTTAGGAATCAAGCTAATGAAAGCAAAAGTAGAGAATATCTTGGTTTAACAGAAGTTAGTCAAAATATCGCTTTTCTCCATTGTACTATGATTGCTAGATAGCATTCCAAGCTCCAACATCGAATTCCTATCGAAGGGGAATTAGTAGTAGTGCTAGTGAGGGAATGGAATATTAATTCATCGAGTCTTTCAAGAAGTTATATAAATTTTTTTGGCGCCCTAGACCGTTTTGGGTGACTTTTTCGTGCTTGTTCCTTGGAAATAAGAGACAAATGTTCAGCCCCTTTTTCTAAAGAAGAGTATTCAAATCCGGGTCCCCTATGATACTTGGCACAAAGCCATGAGTCCTAAAGGAGATTGGAAAAAAAATACGAAGGCTATAAATAAAATATATAAACCTCACATATACATGCGCACAAGTTTTTTTACAAACGACTTCACACTTGGAGCTTTGAAGAGGCACTCAAGTGCTTGAAGGAGAAAGAAAGAGAAGCTCTCAATAGGATAAGGAGGAGATTAAGTCCCCAAGAACCAAAAGGACAAAGACAAGGTAGCAAGGCCTCGAAGACCGGAATTCTTGCATCTTCTTCTCATTTTCTTATCTTTAAAAATGTAAAGATCTCACTGATCTTAGAATCAAATGTCTTCTCCTTTAGTATATGTAATTAACGAGAAAGCCGAGAGACTTCCCAAGAGTGTGTAACCCACCACCATTTTAATAAAGACCCTAAAAAAAGGGAGATTGTTGTGATCACTTTTCTTGTGTGAATCTTTATTTCATACTCGAAATTTTCTTTCACAAATAAACAAAGCCCGGGGAAGAAAGCAAAAAGAATTCAGACATATAAATTTACCAGTTACGACGAGGTGTACTTGCTGGAACCTCGAGCAACGACATTGGGATAGGACTGGGTTCCCTACTCTCTGAAGCCAAATTATGAGCGGGCAAGTTCAATGGGACGGGCACTTCCGCACTAGGAGATCTCCGTCTTATATCGTCGGCCTCCCAGAATGGACAAAGCAGATTCATTCTATATAATCATCGGGAGACTTTTGATAACGCTAGCATTTATGGTGCTGTCCGAATCGCGCAAGAGTATTACCAAAAGGACGCAAACATTTATAGGGACGCTTCTGAGTAGTGGAGCTGGGTAACGCCTACATTTGAAGAAAAAAACCTTGTGGGACCTGAAGAAAATCGCCAGCCTTCCTATTTACGGCCAAGTTTACGACGAATCGTAGATACCTTGGAATTCAAAATTGTACGGCTTCGACGAGATTTCAAAAGAAAAAGAGAAGTACCATTCAGAGTGTGCCCGGGAACTTTTCGCGAAGTACCAACGCTTGGCGCTTCGTAATCAATATACAAAAGTTGACCATCACCTATGGGTGAACCATTTCTTCAAGAGTGAAATTGAGAGATAGGCCCCACAGCCTAATAGAGCCAAGAAGAAAGGTATGTCAGAGACGGCCTACTTCCATTCTACCACAGGTCCAGCGGCATAATATGCTGGAGAAGAAGAAGTCCTTGCTGCTGGTTACCGAAGCCCGACTCCGGAATTCTCAAGTGAGACGACTTAGCCGCATTCTTGTTGGTTGAGCCGTTTTGTCCTTCCGAACAACCGCAGCAACGTCATTCGCTCGGAAACATTCGTCATGGCCGGGTTCTTGGTGCAGGGAAAGAGAGTAGCCATAGCTCCGGCCGTCCTTGCCAGCATTTATTACGGTTTGGGCGCTGTTGCCCAAGATAAACTGGGTCCAGGCCAGTGCAATGCAGAATTCCCGGTCCACTACTTCTATGCATGGTTGGACCAGTATTTTCCTAAGCTGTATATGAGATTGCCGCTTCCGGACCTGGGGAAGCTGAAAGATTATGTCCCGGAAATGCTTGCAATTGAGAACATTGAAGCCGGGAAGTTCAATGCGAAGATGGCCAGGCTCTTTATTCGTCATCCGATGAGCTTCACGTGGCGGCCCTACAAGCATGGTATTTAAGAGATGCCCTAAATCTTGTATGATTAGTCGACAAGGTCGATGAAAAGGGCCCTTGCTACTTATTGCTGTTGTGAAAATGCATCAAAGATAGTATCTGATCTCCATGCGATGCGGCATTCTGACGTTACGGCAGGGCAACGTGCTTCGGGCATAACCGTACAATCTCCACCAGTTTGCAAGACAATTTTGTTTTGACCTATTCATTCTGGCACCCGGTCACGACGTCAAGCGCTTCATCTTTAACCTTTTCGGAACTGGCAGAATACTGGGCACATATGATGAGAAAGGGCACCGGGGCTGCTTTCGTGATAATGCCGGATGACAGAGAGGGCAAGATGGTCTTGGAGTATGTCCGATGGTGGGCATCAACTGACGTTTTCTTACTTCTCGCAAGGAATCAACAAGCTTTTGACATTCAAAGAGCAGCAACTCCCTGATCAAGAAAGAGTTGAGAGTCGAAGTCCTCCTCCTCCTGAACCCACATATGGACTCATTCCCGAGCAGAGGCAGCCATCCAGATCATCGCAACATCGGAAAGGTCACCAGCCCAGGCAAAAGCAAACCCGGACCATGAAAGTAAAAGGAGGTTCAGCACCCGTCAGCCAGCATGCATTCTCAATCAGGGAAGAAAGAAGAAGTCCCATCATTTCTTCAGCACCGTCCTCGGCTCAACGGATGGTGACTCGAAGTATGCGGGCCCGCCAAACAAACTCAACCGGCTCGCTCACTTTCAAGTTAAAAAGTCGTAAGCCGAAACGGCAGCATCAGAGTTTACAGCTTCAGCTCCACCAGCTACACAAAAATCGCCAGCATCACGAACACCATCTGCAGCACTCAAGGCACCTGAGCAAGAGCAGGCTGCCTCGAAAAAACGGTCGGGCAGAAGGTTTGCCCTCTGTCACCACTTTGTAGTGTGGTGTGCAGCTGAGGAGGAAAACCCCGGGCGTCGTTTTCGGGATTACGCCCTCCTTGGTGACGACATCGTCATCGGGGATCCGGCTGTAGCTGCACGTTATCGTGAGTGGCTCAATGACTTGGGGGTCAAAATATATGAATCTAAATCTATAACCTCCACTCTTGAGTTTGCGAAAAAATTTCGTGTCAAGGGCCTCTCCCTTTAACCGTGGGTGGAAGCCTTTTTCGTCCCACTGCCAAAATTCTCGTTAGAAAGACCATGAGAATGGGTGTAGAAGTAGCTTCCCTTCCTTTTCAAGATTTGGCGTTGTCTATCGAAAAGAGCCAAGATCGTAGTACCGAACCTAATGTTACGGTTTTTTGGATCCTAAAGTTAGGGTTTTGGGAATCTATGTTTCTAAAATAGTTGAGAAGAATGAGAATGATTTTCAGCAGAAGAAGAGAAAGCAGAAAGAAGCAAAGGAAGCAAGCACTCATTGCTTTGCAAAATGCGCAAGCGGTCAGAGGATAGGAGATTTGAGAAAGAGAGCTCGTCTTTTGTCGTATAAAAAGTAATTCATTTATAAAATGAGCTAGAGAAAAGCTCTAGCTTTGAAACAAGGTTTAGGTTGGTTGGTTCGGGTGTTTTAGTGGATGATGGTTCTGGTGGTGAAGAGAAGGAAGAGTTCTGACGAGAAGGATATCGAGAGAGCCCTTTTCCCTATGGGAAGGGTGAAAAGCAGCTTTAGTACCCTTGTACCCTTACCTTAGAAGGTGGGGAAGGTTAGCGTTGAGCCAACTGCTAAGGTAAAACAAAGGCGTAGAGACTCCGTTACAACGCTTTCTACTTAAGAGGGGGGCCCCTGGTTCAAACTTAGATGTTTTTTCACCCTTGATCCTGTGGGTAAGAGAAGACCCCTCTCTTTCATCACTCGAAAAGTTCCCGCTTTTCAATCTTCGAGCAAGGGAGGTGGGCGGGGTAGGTTAAAGCTTTTTCCCTTAGTTGGGCAGTCCGGACAGAAGGAAGTTCTCGCGCTCTTTTCAAGCTCTCTGGTGTCGCGTTCACAACAATCTTAACACTGCGCTCCGACGACGAAGGAATGATTTGAACAAGTAGCCAACCATGGGTGTAGTGAGGGGTGGGCTTTGAAGGAATAGATTTTTAAAATAGAAAGTAGATTCCTTCGAAGCTGGCTATTTTTCTGAGACAACCATTACTCCCTACGGCTACCTTGTAGTTTTAGAAACATCCCTTGAGCCGCTTCGGCGGCGGATAGCAGCCATCAATGACCAACTTGCAAGATCCCTGAGCCTGAGGCCTTTTGACTTTGAGTCAGGAAAAATGCGCCCTATAACATCCTCTTTCAGATGGGTCCCATATCCGTGAAAAATCATCGACAAATATCACAAAATATCGAGATCCGATGTTCGAAATCGCTGTTTGGGGACATAACTAGCTGCTTTGTACTGCGCACATCCCTTAGATGAGAACCCCTCTCTGATAAGGGCTGAAATTCACTTTCCCGGTATCACCCTACTGAAAAAATATATATATTATATATTACTCCAGGTTGTGGATCTCCAGAGGTGGAAAAATGGAGACTTTGACCGAATTAATAGGCGCTTTTGTCCAGTAACCATTCTGAGTGGAGATTTTCCAGGAAATCCCCACTAACACAGAAATGTCCCAAGGATAGCGTTTTCTAAGTCACCTGGCATACGCCCCAGCCTTGATCCGAAAAGGATCATCCGGAGAATAAGGTAACAACAAATCCTCTCTCAATCGCTTGAGCTGGTCGCTTCTTTAAGCCCTTGCCGCTCGAACAAGGAAAGAGGATATTCAAAAAAGAAAGATCAAATAAGGATCTACCCAAAGCACTGGTATTTAAGGTTATAACAGTCTAATGAAAAAGCGTCCGTTCACGTCAGGACGACATACATCTTGACTTTACCTTATTTAGCGAAAATCAGAGCTGGAACAATCGCTGAACGTACGGACATAGTTGATCGAAAAAGATTCTGCTCGTGAACGTAATGCTTAGAGCCTTTACAGAAAAATTGGGTCACGTAGATCTTCGATTTGCCCTGTCTCCCATCCTCTTTTTAATTTCCCCGGTTAACAACCGCGGACCCCCTTTTGTTGTTCATTCTTAGCTTCCCAAGAGCTCTTATCGACGGATTGAGATAGATGAATCAATGGAACTTTGGGGAGTGCTGTCGGTATTGGTTTTTATTTTCTTTATTTTTTTTTATATTAGTAGAACCATCGAAGAAAATGGATCTATTTCCTATATAATCTAATTCAGACGATTCGGTGGCCAAGGCGAAAAAAGAAAGACGTGGCTAGTCATTCCGGTGCTTCTAGTGACGTTCTTGCCTGTCTCCTGTCTCTTTCCTACTCGGATGTGGGACGAAGGAGAAGAAAAACCTTTTCCTAATTCCCATAGGAGAGGGGAAGGTTAGGGTTCCAAGCCCAAGGCAAAGATCAAGAGCTGGGGAAAGCGAGGACTATTCTCTTATTTGAGTTGCTTTCGATGGCAGACTCGGTGTCCCACCTACGTGCCACCGGCAGACTAGGAAAGAAGGAATTAGAGTCAGCGGGAAGGTGAACTCCGATCGGCGTAGAACAGCGAATATGAGTTTTCTATTATATAATGTTTTTTTTTCACGGATGAGTTGTAGCAAATCCGCTGTCGCTTATCAGCTGTTAACTAATTGATTTAATTAGCATTACCGTCTCTTTGCAATATCCGCTCGGTGCGTAACCGCTGAGTTAGTTCGAATATAAGTATGCGAAGGGTACCACTTTCACCTTATGTGTTTTGCACCTACTAAACCCTCTTCAGGTAAACTATTCCTCCACCAGTTGAGGACACAGATGAGATTGATCATTATAAGAAATTCTTTCAGCGGATCCAAGACGTAATCGACTCGAGGAACAAGCATTGATGCTAAACGAACTCGACCAGAAGATGCAAGGAGACGCCAATCGGAAAAGAAACTGAAGATTGGCATTCGGGTTTAGCTCCCTCCATTTGTTTGCCAGAATCCATCAATAGGGCGATCAGAGAGAAGGCCAACCCTTTACTTCCTGTTAGCGGGGGATAGTGGAATGACCAATCAAGTTCCCTCAAACTGGCTTTCTAGTTTTCCTCATTACTGTGCTGCTAAGGGTCAATTACCCGAATCGAGGCCAGATGGTGCCTCCCTCAGATTGAGGATGCTCCTGTGGAGAAAGGCCTGTAAGCGATCTGCTTAGCTCTCCTTCAGACCCTTGCTTTACTAATTCTTTCGAAAATGTCAGTCTATCAGAAGCATGCTTACTTCCTTCCCTTAGGGTGCCTAGCGGTACTCCCTCAACAGCACATTCCATGTCCGATTCTTTTACTATTGATTCAACCTCCTACTCTTCTGGGCATCCATATAATAGATCCGCATCAATCCCACCATGCCTATTGATCGACTGTCCCTGCCCTTTCGATTGTTATTGGATTTTTCTTTAGCATCCGATTGTGGGCATCAACGCTAGCTGTCATACTCACTACCGTGGAAGTGTGATTAGGAGTCACATTTAGTTAGCAAAGGGCCCGGCCGCTGCGCCCGGAACAGAAGAGTCCTCTTCCTTGGGAGGGACCATTTGCATGGACAATGAGAAGGTGAAGGCAATAGAGGAATGGGATAGCCATAAAAGGTATATGAGTTAAAGATCTTTTCTTGGCAAGGTAAACTACTATCGTAGGTTCGGGGTCGGGCTGCCGCTTTGACTAATCTCCTTAAGAAGAACCGACTTTGATTCGGGAATCCAACCTCTTGTCCAGTAACCATTCAGAGTAGATATTTTCCAGGAAATTTCCAAGAATAGCCTTTTCTAAGTCACCAGGTATACGCCCTGATCTTTGCTCCACACATCCGTCGATCGACCGAATGGACCGGTAAAGGAAAGGACCAGGCCGAAAGGTCAATTCTGTAGCCTAAGGTGCACGAATAGTAGAGAAAGGAAGGAAAGGCTATTGGCTCCTTGACTTCCGGTTGACTCAGATGCGATTCCATTAGTCTCTTGTTTAGCGAAGAACTATTAACGATGCTAGGAATAGCTAGCTAAAGTACCCGGGGGAATCCCCCAAGGCTAAGGCATCGGTTGACTTTGTTCACTTTAATGAGTTTGGAGGCGGAATAGATTAGCGCTTTGATTAAAAGTTAACATTAGTCCTCGAAAGGCCTCAAATGGTAGAGGTTCGACAACCCTTTGAACATGACGAGTGGGATCATATATAATAGAAAGTCACGCCTGCGGGACTTCTAACTATCAATTTCATTTCATAAGAGAAGAAAGTAGCCTAGAGCTGATAAAAGGTATGCCACTTTTCTCCCTACGATCGACTGTGCCCGTTGTTGGCTTTTCAGATGCTTTCAAAGACTCTACATTCATTGTATATATCTCTTTTCGTCTCATTGACATCAGAGATTGCATTCAATCGAATGGTTTGACATAAGAGATGTTCTAGTCTATCTGTAGTAGTTCTTTTTTTTATAGTAGTACATGAGGGTGGCTTCCTCAACAGTTCTGAATACAGTTGATTGAGGCCAGCGACTCACTACTATTCTAGCACAGGGTAAGAGAAGGGGTAACCGCATCTAATGAAGAAAGACAAAATGAATTCTCACGGCGGCAGGTACATGCAGTAGCCCGCTTTTCAATTGAATCAACATCAATAGGACCGTGCCCAGCACAAGATTCTTCTTCTGCGTCTAATCCCTTTTATAATCTTTCAGTTTCTACCCCCAACACTGATACAGGTGAGCGGCGTACCTAGCCTGTCACACTACGGACCTATCGTTCTTGCCTGGTGAACCCCAATCTTCATCTCCTCTTCCCCTTCTGTTCAATCCGCCTTCTTCACCGGATATTCAAAATCTCCTTCTTAAGGTTAGTTCCACTTTCCAGGACCGATACCGACACTGAAGGACTGAGACCGACAGCTTAGACGAGAACAAAAAAGGGGAGAAAGCGAACCGTTCTAACGAGATATGAGGCTAGAGTAGAATACTAGGATGAGTACCTCTGACTCAACTTATGAAATCCATTCTGTTTTACCGCTCTCTTCTTACCGCTATGAAAAGACATTGCATCTTGAGTTAAGGCCAGTTACCTATACCTATACTCAATGTTGGAGTCAGGAATAGCTTCTGCTTCTACTTTTTATTCTTTCTCTTAGTTACTACTAGATATATAAGACATTAAGATAAGTTCTATAGTCCATTAGAGCCAGTTGCAGCCTCAGTTTCCTTTGCTGCGGATTGAGTTGCTTACTCGAAAGAATATGAAGAGAATTGCTCCCTAAAAAAGAAAGTAGAGTAAGGGATAGAATGAATATTCTTACAATTACACTAAGAAGAAGAAAGCATCTGCGTCTTTCTCCCGTTTTTAACTCTTAGAAGGAGTATTTCCAGCAATCCAATGAGAGAGCAGGAGTATTGTGGAGTTTGAAAGACTTGTCCTATTCCTGTTCTGTTCTGATATGGTTTTTTTACAACTATTCTATAAAAAATCCGGTAAGGTACCCCTGCAAAAGGAGTAACGGTATCTCTCTTGCAAATCCGTTCATTCCCACCCGGCAGGAAGTATGGTCTTGCTTTCTGGCTAAGACATACGATCAATCAGGTGAAAACGACTTCTAAGAAATAAGAAAGGTTTTTTCCAGCTCTTTGATCTCCTTTGTTCTATTTTTAAGTTTGGGAAAGCTGCTGTTCTCGCTAAACCCTATCTTGGATTCTCTACTCTTTTGGCTACTCAATCAATAGCGTATGTAGATAAGATAGTGGCCTCCGCTTTTTTTCTCGCTTATACCCGTCCTGACCTTAACGGTCTTGGCTAAATGCTTTTCTCGCTTTCCCCTTCGACCGAAGGAGAATAACTGATGAGAGAGTATGCTATGCGCAGACTGACTTGCTGCTTGCCATAATGAGCTTATTAAGCATCGTATGGCTAAGTGCAAGCCCCTGTAATCAAGCTTAATGCCCGGGCTTATTAAAGCTCTTGAAAGAGCTGTTAGGTAATCCAAGTGCATTAAATCCAAGTCTTTTCCTCTCTTTGAGAGCTCTTACAGCAAGTGCAAACCAACTAAAACCAAGAGTTGGGGTTGATTTCGTATTCCCTACCGTCTCGTAATCCTTGGCATTTACACTCCTTGAGAAAGCCTTGGGCCTATCCCCGCCTTTTCACTGACCTAGTCAAATGCCTTTAAATAGAAAGGAGAAAGGGCATTGAATGCCCGGAAGAAAGGGTTTTGGATCTCTTGCAAGGGCTTCCAGCAAGAGCAAGTGCAACTAAAACCAAGAGTTGGGGAGGGCGTTTTCCGGGGCAGGGCTTCTAATCCTTGGATTGCACTCCTTGAAAAAAGCCCCTTGGGCGAGATCAAGGGCATTGAATGCCTCGTAAGAAAGGGCAGTTAACGCTCTTGAAAGCGCTCTTAGGAAATCCAAGTCTTGCATTCCGCGGTTTAACTGTCTTTGAGATCCCTGAAGAGGCCTACGAACGCGGTCTGCTGCGGTGTAAGTTCAATTTGCTTACCAGAAAAACTCTTATTCTAAGATTCCCCTTTCTAAGACAATAGTCTTACACTGAGACTAGTCTGTTAGCCAAGAAGAATGAACCAGATGATCCAGAGAATCAACCAGGGATTCCTCCGCCTAACCTAAACTAGTAAGTCCAACTGTAGGCTCTTGAGTCTGATACTAGTTCCTCTCTTACGCAATTTATCAATCCGCATACGAATAGGTAAATTGGTCTAGTGAGTATGGGAGTATGGGAGCTAGAGATATGGTACTAGATTGTGAATATGGGAGTGAGTATGGGAGCTAGTGAATATGGAGTATGCCTATATCCCTAGCCAACGTGTGTAACGAACGAGTGTACGTGTGCTTAGTAGCTAGCGGTGCCATTCCCGCGGGTGCCATATTCCACTTCCCTTGATGCCAGCGTGCATGTAACCAACGAACGTGCGTAACCACCGGGTCTTGCTAACGGGTTTAGTAAGCAACGAACGAGTGTGTTGCCTTAGACTATAAAGGGAATAGGGTTTTAATCGGCTAACTGTGAACTAAGAGCTTGTGAAATCGGGTAAGTAAGTAAGTTAAGTAAAGGGTAGCCCTCTTTCTTAGTAGAAGGAGAATCTGCCAACTAAGAGTAGAAGCTAGGGTTAGTAAGCTGTAATATGGTTCTAGATAAGGGAGTTAGCTATCTCTCGTGGTTAGCTCCGCAGGAGGAAGAGTGTGCTCTAAGAAAGGAGTTTGCGCGGGTAGGAAGCTCCGCAGGAGGAAAGTGTGTTACTGAACCTGGGAGTTAGGAAGCTAGATATGATACTAGATATGGGAGCTAGATGGAATATGTTCCTAGATACGGTAACTGTATAAGCTAATAGCCTGCCCCAGGTATGAATAGATAGCATTCCTTCTTAGAAGTTGAGAATCTGGAAAGAAGAGTTAGGCTAGAGTTAGGAAGCTGTAATCTGGGAGCTAGGTGTAGCTATGGTGGGCTGCCGTGGGGCATGACTTGTCCCCGGCTACCAAAAGAGGGGGCAAGTTAGGCTCCACTAGTAGCAGCCCCAGCGCGGGTAAGAAAGCAAGGCGAAGGCTCCTCGGACTGGACTAGAGTATACGTTCTTTTGAGCTTTCCGTCGATCGAAGTAGGGCAAGTCTCAGTGTTGTATTTGAGGTTGGTCAGAGGGCTGGCCCAGGGCATGTCGGAGCGAGGGGGTCAATCATCATCGTTTTTCCAGAAAAAGGTAGTTGAAAGCTGGAGCTTTACGAAACGAGTTGTTTTCAAGTTCATGTCGAACCAGTTTTCGTTGTTTACGGGAAGTCGGGGCTTGCTCTTTTCCTAAGATTCAAAAGGGGATCTTTATACTCCCGCCTAAGAGCGGGTATCCTGGCTTAACTCCTTTCAGGCGAGTGAGTTTGGCTTTTCCTAAAAGCTTCTTTCTGGCTTGGTGAAGACTGAGGTAGTGGTTTGCCACCTTCAAGCCTAGAGAGCAAGTTTGAAAGCTAGGCCAGTTAGTTGAGAAGTAGGGATGTTCTCACCTGTCCTATCGCTATCAATAAGAAGGAATTTCCTTTATGCCTTGAGCCTTCCACTCTTCCTTATAGTCATGTCTACCTACGTCATTCTTTTGAAGTGAAGCAGAAAGCAGATGGACACAAGTGCACTAAAACAGCAGTTAGGCCCTTTCCATATGCCCCTACTAAATTTCTCGAGGAAGAAGAAGCAGACGAATACGGAAAATAAGGTAATTCCTTATCCGTAAAGGATTCAGCCATTAGAAATGCACTTCCTTTTTCTGATTCACGTGCAGAACGCATTCTAACAGCTGTAAAACAAAAAACCAATGTCCTTCCCGCAGGGGAGTCAGTTGAATGTGGGATAACCAAAAATGCCCTTCTCTTTAATAGCAACCGACAGCTTAGTCTTGCAAAGATGAGGTTTACCTTAACAATGTCTTGGTTGGAGCTATGGATGGGGTATGCCTCTATCTGTCTATATGGCAATTCTGCACTAAATACAGCCCTTTCTTATTCTTAAGGCAGTTCAGTTGCTTTGAGATGAGCCCACAATGGTGATGTTAACGAGTCTTTCCAGCTTTTTTCGATTTCTTTTCTTCACTAAGAAGGCCTACTCACAAATTGGGTTTGAACCAATATAATATTAATATTTCCCCATTGGGGCGACTTTCCGTTTAGTCGATTGTGATGGGTCTGTCGTCCTCCTCATTATAGTCCTCCTAAAATCAATAGCATTTCGTCGAAATAGATCCTGTCTTTTCACCGCTCCGTGGGTAGTCCTATGCATAGTCAGTACTATAGCCCCAATCATGGCTACTAATAAAATAAGACTAGGAACCAAAAACCAGACGAAATAGTAGGTATAAAGTAAATTGCCCAATGTTTCCAAATTAGTCCAACTTCGTACCTTTCCGGCATAAACTGTATATCTCAGAGAGGTCGTATTTCTTTGGGTTGGTAGTAATGGAATGGTTTCATTATCTAAAATGAAGAACATTTCCCACCAAAAGATCAGTCCAATAATACCACTCACTGGTAAATAGCGCAAGACTTCTTCGTGAATCTCCGCTATTTGAATATGGAACATCATAACAACGAATAGGAATAAAACGGCTATAGCTCCTATATAAACTACTGGGAAGATCATAGCGGAGAAGTCGAGACCTAACAAAAGAAGTAAACCTGAAGTATCGCGAAAGACTAGGATGGGAAACAAAACGGAATGTACCGGATTTTTAGCACGTGCAACCATCAAACCAGAGACCAAAGCAGGGCTCGACAAAACAGAAAGTATCATGGTACGTCGTCCTTCCCTGAAATGGAACTTTCATACTGGAGCAAGAACTAGCATGAAAGTCGATCTATTACGACCAGCGCGGTTGTTCGTATTTCATTTTCTTTTTCCAAGCCAAGCCCTTCTTAGAAAGCACTCACTGAGTTACTTACGGAATCTCAAATCTCTTTCGACGCCGAGCATTTTTTATGTGTCTAGGTCGATTAGAGGTTCGGTTTGCTTCTCCCCTTTAGCGTTCTGGGCCCCTAAAAATAAATAAAGAAACCCGAAATCAAAAAGAAAGAAGAGAAATTTTGCCATGTTTCCCGAGAGAGGCCGCTTTCTCTCAGGCCATCAGTCAGTCTTCTACTTCTAGTCGACTGCTCTATGACGGGCTTCCCTGTTTCCTGGGCTCTGCTCGCTCGTCTACGTTCCGACCCAGCAAGTAATAATTGAAATTCATTTCACCTTGCCTGCATTAAGATTTAAAACTTGTCGTCAAAAAAACAATCAGAATTAAGAAAATCTAAAATGGAAATAGTGACTAGATGGATCCCTCTCTTTATCTCTATCCACGGAGATACCTATCTATATGGATAGAAATCTATCTATGAATCGATCTAGACTATCCTCTATCCGGATAGATATGTCCCTATGAGCGACTACGCCGATCTTTATATGTTTTGGCCACGTCCGTTTCCGCTCCGAAGAGGAAGGTTTAAATCTTTCAATCTTATGTCGTGAGGGATATGACCTATCTTAGGTCCATAAGATACCACAGCTTTTAGTGTTCTATGATTCACCTCCGAATAATGAGTAGGTAGTTCGATCCTTTTGATTCTTCTCTTCATAGTAAACTGATGGGGGGACGCGGAGCAATAGATCGAATTACTATATAAAGAAGAGTTGTAAACTATAGGACTTCTTATTCGAGTAGGAAGATTTCGGTTTTTCTCGTTCCTTTTCTTCGATAAGAATAGGGATTTGAAATGATACAAATTTCTCTTCATTCTGTTGTGCTCAGCGAAGGAACTGCCTAAGCATACTTTTTCGGATCCAAACTTCTTTGTTCTTTCTAAGTCTTCTTCTTGCATAGAAGAACGCAACTGTTGCAAAAACCGGGATTTTAGTAGTAGGCGGCATCCCCTCTTAGTTTTGAGTAGGTGGAACCATTCTGTTTTGGTTCTTCTCCACATTCTTACCGGGTGATCCAGGAATTTGCCTATGATTTTTTCAACTGATATTTCGATATAGAAAAATCTCCTTATTTCTTCACCGCGGATTCTTGCGTCATTTGCTTTGAAAGATATTATATCACCGTGGGACACTTTCAAATGAGTAATGCTTACCATTCCATTATTCACACAAACCCTTCGATGACTTATCGGCTGCCTTGCTTGAGGAATAGTTTCACAAAAATGGAGACGAACCGGAATAACGTCCGATCTTGTTTCTGGATTAAGTAGAAAAGGGATATATGAAGTTCGTTCTGTTCCTCTGTGCATCTCTGTGATGGGTAAATCCCCATGAAAAAGGGGCAACTTTCGTGTAGTTTGTGATTGGATGTAACTGTTAAGATTTTCTCTCGGATAAATCTTTCTCTTAATATCTTTCTTCTTGTTCCTCAATCTTCGGAGAATGCGGCGTTGTATTATTGTAAGTTCTCTCTTCCGAACATTTCCTGAAAGTAGACGACAAGTTTTAAATCTTAATGCAGGCAAGGCATATCTCGTTGAATCAGTCTTTTTCGCCACATCGGGGCTATGGGAGTTGAACCCATTTTTCCATCCACGACCCCCCAAGAATCACGAGCAAGAACGAGACTACAAAAAAAACTGAATTTCTTTAAAAGAGAATTTCGCCTCACTCGACTCCAAAGGAAAGACTTTCATTCAGCTTCGAGCGAAAAAAAAGGGGGGTTGTGACGAGAAGAATTTCATTTCCTTCCACACCCCACCGACCTGGTCCTCGATGTATCGATGCCTTTCTTTACTTGATGAACGGATAGGCACCTCTTTTCTATTTATGCAATTTGCGTCGAGGTACTTTGGATTCGGTTTGTTACCGCATCACTCGCGCCGCCAAGCTTGCTTGCCTCTCGGGTAGGGGCGCAAGGGTTGCTAAGCATTACATTCACGGGAAAACCCCCGAGAGAGTCCGTTTGGCAGCAAAACATAGCGAGTGGAGTAAGTATAAGTAGTATGAGGCGGCCGGAAGAGACTGAGCCCGGACGAAGCCAATCACATTGAGTTGTAGATTGAGATAGTTAACCTTAGCGGCACCTCTGACCTCAGATGCATGTGTTAAGCATATAACTAGCGAGCGAACCATACTTCGGATATCGCTCGGAGCAAGGCCAGTCGCTGGATTAAGACTAACAAACCGACCATTCCTTATCAAACAAAGGCCCAGCAAGAGAGGTCACTACGTACCTCGGCCTCAGGATGAACTCCGGGCCCGAAGACTGGAAATTCAACCCAACCTAAGCTAATAACAAAGTAGATTTTCAACCTACTAAAAGGAATAATAACAAAAAAAGATGTTTTAAAATGAAATAATAAGACAAAGGAGAACAGAATGCCAGACGAGTAGAAAAGCCAGAGAAAGCCTAAGCCAAAATGTGGAATAGTAAGAGACGATACGGTTACGGTTACCTTTCCTTTGCAGCAAGCGCAATCCTCGCAGCGCGCTATACGCTAGCGCTTCTTTGGTAAGGAGATTGTTCTGTCGTATTGTTCTTCCTTACCAGCCCTGTGACAAAGCACGGGGCTTTCTTCTTTCTACTAATTTTGAAGTATTAAGATTTGGAAAAACTCTTGACCGTAAACCACCGCCATATTCTGTGTCTTTAGATGCGGAATCTTCTTTTCCAGGGCCTCGTCGCTTAAGATTCTAGAGAAACTGAATCCGTTAGTTCGGGGGAAACAGAATCTGTTGGTTAGGCGTCTGCGTCTGTATCTTCGGATCTTTCTTCATACGTTGGAGTTGGAACTACAGCCTCTGCCCTCCAGCACAAATTCTTAAGCTTGATCGGTGTCATAACCTGGGACCTTGCAAACACCCACTCATCGCCCGTCGCGCGTGGTCGTCGCGTGAAGGTCTTTGTTTTTTTGTGCTGCTATGCGCTTTCTCGCTTGCCTATCTCTTTGCCTTTCGATTTCGATCTTTCTATCAGTAAGCCTGCTTCGCTTCTCTAATCGCTAAGCCCTATACAGTTTGAGCGGTGCCCTTCCTTGATCTTCTCTTCTGTGCGAAAACCATATTGCTCAGTTTCAGTTGAACAACCGGTTCTGAATCTACTTATGCCTATTTCAAAAATTCCGAATGGACTTTCTGCGCTTCCTGAGAAGAAAGTAGTCTTGGTATTGGATCCTATCTCTCGTGTCCTGTACAAAGAAATTCGAAATGAGCGCACGAATATAATTCCCTTACACTTAAGGGGAGCCGAAACCCACTTTTTGCGTTTGGGTTTCGTTCTTAGCAAAAGGTAAAAAAGTCGATAGAAGACTATCAGTCGTCTTTTGTACTACAGCATGCGTTCCCTTAGTGTTTTAGTATTTTTATCCTTTTCAGATGGCTTCAGTAGTGGTGGCAACCACCGCCTGAATAGCAAGATTTTTATACTAAAATATGTATATATATATATAAGTTTTTCCAGGAAAGAAAGATGCTTCTAGAAAGCGGTTTAAGGATTGAAGAAGACTGTTGAACGATTCCCCTTCAATAGAAGGACTAATCTCAGTCTATTGGGCCCTAGAGGAGGTCTAGACAAGAGTTATTGAGCTTCCTCCCCTCGGGTTCCTTCACTCGCTTTCCAGAGGGATTCACTCTGCTAGTGATTTCGCAAGGCAATCTCCGACACGGCTTATTTCACTCCTAAATCAAGACAAAAAGCCACTATATGCTTAACACAAACTTTCCGGTCCGAGTACACTACAGTCACGAGACCTAACGAGTTACATACTTGTAACGTCAGAGCGTAATACTTGGAGCGAGATGTTGAGAATCAGAACGGTAAGAGGAAAATCGTTTACTTCCATCACTACAACTAACAGGAGGACTACGACTATCACTTCCTCAACTCAATGTCCTCTTTTCTATGATTCATAGTGGGGGCTGTTTGGCTATTAGTCACTTTTCTCGCTCCTCAAGAAAGACGGCTAGAAACTTCCTATTAGGAATGGCTTCCTTTCAGGTTGTGTTGTTACAGACCAGACTGTTCTAACAGGGCAGGGGAGACGGAGAACTAATCTCATACAGTACAGCGGCAATAGCGCAGATAAGATCAGACTGAATGTGTGAAGGATAGGGTTCTGGTTCTCTTCTGTCCCGTTCCTTCAATCAAAGAAGAATCCATGCCCAGGGCTAGTGCCAGCGCATAGTAATAGTCTTCCCTGCGTGCCTAACATCCACTCCTTCTAGTCGAGTGCCTTCCGGCGCCTTTAACGATGAGAGAAGGCGATACCGAAGAGAATAACTCAAGGGCACTGGCTACTCCATCAACTCAATTTCGTTGCGTAAGTGAGGATGCTAGTCATCATAGTCTGAACTTGAAATCTTTCGTAGGCTCATCTCGTCGATTGGCATTCCGATCCTGGTCATTCATAGATAGTCGGCACTTTTAGTCATAGGCTATCGCCCATTCCTGATAGCCGCAGCTCTGCCCGTTCCCTATTCCATTAAAGAATGAATGGGAATTGATCTGACAACGGCTGGGCAAAATCCATCTCTTTCCATCTCTATTTTCGCTAAACTTGCTTGCTTTCATGAAGCCGACCTTAACGGACATCTCTTCTATTTTCGTAGATGGAAGATCCGGTGAATCAATTTAATTAGATGCCGCTTACCTAGATGCGGTGCTTGTCCCTCGAAGCGAAGGTCAAGACCAAGACATTGGGGATTCTGAATCTGACCGCACTTCCCTCAGGTCGAACGGCTATCGATCCTGGCCCGATGAGAAAAGGGTTGAACTCATGCTTGCCTTAACCTAATCTACTTGGATCCCGGATTCAATTCCATTAAGGCATTCATTCCCTTCATGTAAAGGAAGAGTTCAACAGAAGTCATCTCTCTGACACTGGCTGTTCTTTCTACCTAAACTTTATTTTTGGCTTCTTTTATCAAAGATAGGTGTGAGCTAAAGACTTTTCTCGCTAAACCCGTCTCTGATCTTCTCTACTGTTTTGGCTGCTTTCTTTCATATGGGTGTAAGGTTCCTAATGTTCTAACTCATAAAGTCTAGTAGCTCTTTTTGAATTCCTTTATGCAGTAAGTTCGCAAGCGAGTGATCAAGCTTTATAATTATCCTCTTCCTTTCCAAGGGCTAATTCAATCTATGAGTCTGTTACAGCCATGGATCTCCTTTCAGAAAAGGACAAGCCTATGCAGGCAGCTATTGCTAGTTCCCTTGAATGGAAGTTCCGTCAGCCTTTTATATATAGTTTCCTTTGCAGTCCCCACTTGAATCCCTTCTTTTTTGAGAGTGGTGAAGTGAGGAAGGGATCTAGTCCCAGTGCCCCCTTACAGATACAGAGAATTCCGGGAATGAGATTTCTGGTGCATAAACACCAGTAGAGTTTAACCAGTATGTAAGTAATCAGTTTCAAATAAGTAATTTGATTTCTCTTTTGGCTATACAAAAGGAATCTCAAGCCATCGGGCCCTTTCACTTTCAAGCTGTTCAATATAAGACAACTAGTCAGCGGCTTTAATGGGTGTAGTATGTGCGTTCCCCTTCAATGGAGTTGGATTTTCTTAAGATTAAGGCAGAATATCAAAAGTTCCTGGCTTTTAAGAAGCAGTTTACTTCTTTTTCTGGAAGCTAGGGCAAGGCAAGGAATTTGAAACCCAAGGGCGAACTGAACCGGGCATGGAAGGCAATTCTATCAAGTAAAGCTAGTTGTCAGTCAGGGTTGAGACAGTAAGGTCGTTCAGGCTTGCTTGAGAAGGTAAGGCCTGATAAGGCTTGCTTGAGAAGGTAAGGCCTGATAAGGCTTGCTTGAGAAGGTAAGGCCTGATAAGGGGCTTTAGAAAGTAAAGTCGGGAAGGCCTCGTTCAAGTTCTATTCTCTACATGAGCTTCGGGTAACCAAATATGAACTGGTACCATGGGTGACGGCGAAAGAGGCATGTTTAACCGATAGCACTGGACTTGCTTATGACAGTTAAAACTACCTTGGGCTTTATACCAAAAGTATCAAAAAAAATTGTAAAGATTTTCGTTTGAAACAGTTGAAGTTGAAAAGGGCTTTACTTGCTTACTCGAATTAGTCTTACTTACTATTTTCAATTCATATAATAGAATGCGCTCTTGGGATAACAATAGGATAGAACATGAAAGTCTTGCTTGTACTGATCTTTTTGATCTTCTTAATAGTTAATAGCACCTTTCATGTGAAGACTAAAAAGCAACTAATATAATAAGAGCTATAGCTAGATGATCATCTTCTCCCCCTAAGAGGTATATTCCACTTCTACCTTTAAACCCTATATAAAGCCCTAGAAACAGCCGAATCAGGACTGTCCCCGTCGCTTCCTAGCTTCCTTCTCTTCTATCTAATCTATAAGCCACTAATAAGAGCTATCTATCCTCTATACCCCTTGCATACAATAATTAGTCGACTACCTATAACAGCAGTTTCTCTAACTCTCTAACTAAAAGGCTTTCTTAAGCCCCTAAAAGAAGCAGAAGATAGAGGTTTAGATGTAATCTATACTCACAGGATATATTGCATACTAAGATTATAGGGGAATGCTGCTACTAAAAAACAGAATAGAAGGCTATTACTACTACAGACCGTAAAGGCAAGGTCGGAGAATTTTGACTAACGAACTACAGGTCGGTTCAGTTCGCCCTTAGCAGCGTTCACAAGTAAAGAGAGAAAGCAATGGGTGTTCGGTTCGCCCCGCTATATGAAATCATTTCCACCGGCCTTCGACTTAAAGAAAGATGGGCATAGAAGCCGTTTAGCTCATTCTCGAGATACGGGCCTCTTCCACTCAACAACAAAGAATATCTTTACTGGCTAGAGGCGGCGCATCTCGAGTGAGATCGAACAATTAATCAATCGTCGAATCCCTTTCTTTCCCTGCCACCTCGGATGAAATAGTACGATGGATGCCACCCTCCATAGCTCCGCCTCTCTTTTCTTAGCCGGAGCTTTACCCATTTAGTACGAACTTTGGTGAGAGGCAAGCAAAAATGGATTGTATAAAGGCGGGCATTCTATCTCACATATCGCGCATCTGTCTGAATGATGAAGCGGTGGCATCTGACGACCGACCACATGCAACTCTTGACTGGGCCAACAATAGCTACCCACCTAACATCTCTTTCTCCCCAAGCAGAGGATCAACTATGAAAAACATGCTCAGGTCCAGAAGACTAAGATCTGCACCTTTCAACACTGAACCAAGAAAAACATGGGAGTCTTTGGCGTCAAAGTGCTTATCTTCTCTTACGATATTTCTATTCGAATATCACCAGTCTGCGCTCTTTGGACTTTTCCCCTTCGGGAGAAGTCCATTTCATCGAGCCTTAGACAGCACAGCCAATGAAATGAGACAGGATTTACTTTTTTAGTTTAGTAAAGATGACAAAGACAGTTCATGTTGACTCACTGAAAGGCAGTGTTTTAATATAATATGGAAAGGTTCTGGCGCATCAACTGGAAAGGAAGTAGCTTGTGCTTGGCGTGCTCTAAGCTCCGAAGCTGATGTTCGATTGAATTAACCTCAACAACTCGTGAAAGCAGTTTAACTAATGGCCGAAGTCAAGTCCTTCTTCGCGCACAGCCAGACCTTCTGCTCGATTGTTTGTTGCGGGAAGAAGGCTGGAATCTGTCTCTCCCTAGCCCTAGGATAGAATGTGATCTCTTTCTCTCCACTCCCCCTCCCTTCCGTCCTGTCAGATAATATCCCTGACTTTGACATAGAAGGGAATCTCAACCATGTACACAAGAGCAGAGCGAAGTACGAGGGTCGATGCAATTTAAGCGTGAGCTCAAGCAGAGCAGTTTAACGAAAGTACTCCTACACAACCAATAGCAGGAATCCCACTAACTAGTCAATTTTAATACACGGGGAATAGTGTTACGGGCACTAGGCTGGCAGGAAGGCAAGATGAATCTATCAAGCAAGTCAATACTCTATCTATACCAATTGATTATGAACTTCAGTCTCAGTAAATACATATGTTTGATTAAACCATTCAACATTTTGATCCTAGTCTTGACTTGGTTCACGGCCTATCTTTAGTAAAAGGAATGTGCAGCTCACGTACCTTAAAGAATATAGCAGTTGTAGCTGTTCTGTGTGGAGCACGATCGGCATAAGGACTTCGGTTTACGGAACGTAGCTAAAGGTGCTGTCTTAAATAGAATTTCTTCTTTTCTGATAGCAGCTACTCTAAGTAATTAAGCAATTTCCTGAGTTGATTGAGTACTGGTAGCCACTGAGCCAAGCCAATGATCCAAGGGTGGTGAAAGCGTAAGCGAAAGGGATAGAGGCTGGCATGATATAAAAGAATGGCTGTGAGGAAGGTTCGATGTAATTGAAGCTCAGGCAACATGGAGAAGTGGGAATGAGTAACCCGGGGTGGGTATGGGTGTTATGCCTGGAAGGCAGTCTTTCATAGGGCTTTCGAACGAAGTAGATAAGACTGTGTTTGCTTCTTATTATATAAGAAGTAGTTGCAATCAGTTCTTTCCTCTATTGCCAATCCCCAGTCATTCATGAAGCTACTCGACAAAGTAGCTAGGCTTTCCTGGTAGGTATTTAAATACCCTACCTTAAGAAGGCAGAAGTTCAGAGTCTAAAATATGCAATAAGCCAAGGGCTTTAGCGCTGAGGTAAGTCTTTCGTGAGGTAGGTCAGCTACTTCGGTTCCTCTTACTAGCGGGTACTCTTTCTTTTCTTTCTTAGGTGTTGTCTGAGTGTAGTGAGGAATGTGATGCGAGGGACTTTGCGAACGGGGCTAGGCGATGTCTGTTTAAAGAGAATGTCCCCCGCCGCTCTCTGTTCTTCTTACTAGCATCTCTAGCTGTTCTGCTTTCCTTTGCTGAAGCATTGAGGAGTGATCGATCCGAGATTCTAACTTCACTTATGAAATTCTTTAGGAAGACCCTTTTCTCGTTAGCTGACTGAGACCATTTCCGGCTTATAGCTGGTAGAACTAGATAGCGGTTAGAACGTCAGGTAAACTGCAAGCTATGGCAGTTCTGTAGCTCCTCAACGAAGGTAGGTCGACTAAGCCTAAGCCACTAAGGAAGAGTTATGAATCCATATCTGCTATCTGCCCACTGCCCATAAGCATGTCTGAATAAGCCTGCTGATTAGCTTAGCCCACCCCGGCCGAATCTCCTCACAGAACGAGGTTAGTTTTCTAATTTGCTAACCACATGGACAGCATAAGCAATATCGGGACGAGAAATGGTGAGATAAACAAGTCCCCCAGCGGCGATATAAAGTTGCATTAGGAATAGACTCCCCCACCATCTGACCAAAGCTTCACGACTTATTTACAATTCTAGTGACGGAGAGAGATCAGGACGGGAACTAGTATCGAATAAGCAAAAGAAGGGAACCAGTAAACAAGTAAGACTGCTAAGCAGGAACCAAGATTGATAGGAAGCAAGCAACGGACAGTTTACACAGATGCGACAGGACTGGTTGACCCCTTTCCGACAGATAGAGAGAACACAGATTTACTGAATACGGGAGACTTTCCAGTTTCCGGATGACCTATTCCAGATTCGCTACTAAAAGAAGGTAGCTTGCTTACTTAGTGCTTGTGCTAAGGAAAGTAGTTCAACCTAGCGAGTAGTCCTTCTATCTGGAGGTGGCTTGGGCTCCCTATGCACGTAGCAAGAAAGCAGAGGCCGACTTCTCGTGCAGGTAAAAAAGAACATCACTCGGGTCTTTCTCGACCTAATCAACCATCGGGTGAGGGGCAGGAAAGAGGCCAAGGGCAGTTAATCAGAACTTTTCTTATTCATACGAGGAATGACTAGCCTGGGAACATCACTCTTAGATACGAGATTTCCGGACCTTGCCATTAAGTTAGCGGCAAGGCTTGTCGTAGGCTCATCCCTTACTGAAAGTGGGAGATCAGCGGCATTGGTAAGCATTACGGTCTTAAGCCAATCAGTCTGAGTAGACAGAAAGCATAGGGGCGTTAGTGCGATTGATTCTCCCTTAGACCGCCTTATCCATAAAAAAGCCCTTCTTAGTCAAGCTTCGGCCCTATGGAGTAAAGGGAAGTGCGGATCTTTATATACACAATTCTCAGTCCAGTCGAATGCGAGCCAAGCTAGGTAAGCCAGTGGATCAATCAAGCGAGCCAATCGGTCCAAAGGGCTTGTCTTCGGTCTGTCAATCCACTGCCTTCTCTATTCGAGCACCCCGGCTTTAGTACGACCACTCAGAATTCACCGATTTTCAATTATTAAATTGAGCCATGCCACGTATCAGGGCATTAACTGCTATAAGCTAAGAGCATGATCCGGGTTCCATCTCAACCATCGGGAAATAAGCAGAACGGGATAGAAAGGCTATTGATCAAAGCGCCTTTCTTATCTAGAAGCATCCCATCAAGCAAGAAAGCAAGTGCTGGGATTCCCGTATCTTCTATCTATCATGGTAGAATACGAAACCTATAATACTGGAATGGGTGTAGGCTTAGTAGGACTCGAACCTTGCAAGATCAAATCAAGAATAGCCTTTGGCTGGGAAAGCACAGTCAGACTAGTGCCACGCCCAAAGCACCAAGACTGCTTATTCCGCAGCAAAGAGACAGGCCCGGCGCACGAAGCAGGGAGAAATCGGTACCCCGCGAGGCTGGCGAAGTCGGCACAAGAAGTAGGCGGAGTAGAGGCAGCAGGGGCTTAGGGTTGAAGGAATGAATCAAGGGAAGAAGGCTAAACTCGCTAGGATAGTTCAATCCTATTTGATTTTTGTAAATGTAAAGACAGCTTGCTTTCTAAGGTCGATAGGCTGATAAGGCTTTCTATTCTTTACTCTTTCCTAAAATTGGTTGCAAGCTAGCTTTTCTTAGTGAAACTGCTTACTTCAAGTATAGATTGAAGACCCTTTACTAGTAAAAGACTAGGACGAAGGATTTGAAAAACCTAAGAGCAATAGGCTTTTCAGTCCTCATTCCCTTCCTAGAACAGAGTGAAGGGTGGGCCAAGAGCTTATTAGAAGGAAGGGGTCTTTAGTAAAAAAGCATTCCGCTTGAACTTGAAAAGCCCGGGTACCTATGCGATTATTAAGGCAGGATGCCGAGAAACGTGTCTCTATCTACGAAGAGCAGTCCTGTGTGGGACTTTAGGACAAGGCTCTGCAAGACCTTTCGTTTAAGATGCCTGATGTCTAAGGCAAGAACGCCTTATTACAACTATTAGAAATTAATAAGCTGTTACAGAATCAGCAGCTATTGAACCCCCGAAGGAAGGACTGCTGGTAGTGGTTCGTCTTATCTTATTAGTAGCTGTCAGTGGTAAGAAGAATAGCTCTGGCTGTCAAGCGTGAACCCAGTCTGGGAATCAACAATAGGTCTTGGATTCGTCATTAGCGGTCAAAGCATTGATTCTAACAGTCTATTCTCAAAGAGCGATTCTTCACTTTCCCTAATACATTAAATTAAGGAAGGAGGGAGTTAAACGAAGAGGAACGACCAAAACAAAAGAGGGATCAGACCCCCTTTAGGCAAGGAAAGCAGTAAGGCAAAGCAAAGAATATATGCCCGAGCAAGAAAGGCAGCTAGCTTGGGTTACGGCTCGGAGCACGAACGATAGAATAAGAGTTGCAGTTTTTCTTAGTAGTGGTGGGATTTCCCCCTGTTCCATATCGTTTTCAAGCTACACAAATCGGAGTTGTTGGCAACCCACGGCACGGGTAATGGGTAGACCCTTCTTTTTTACCCAGAAAGACCAAGCTAAGCCAATCTCACGTCGAAGGAGGTTAATTCTAGCCCTTGAAAGCAAGCAGCCCACTTCGGACTCGCTCACAGGAGAAGCACGGACCTTTATATCCTTCGAGAAGACTAAGCTAAGTAAGGGTGAGCTCTTACTTAGAGAGAGTTGGGTAGAGTCAATAGCTCTAAGATCACATCGGATTGGTCCTAACTGCTAGGCTAGATCTTTGTGAAAAAAAGCAAAGTGCTTTCTCCTTCACTTCAATGGGTAAAGAAAGACCGGTTGACACCGCTTTTCAAAGATTTATTGTTAGCAGACTGAAAGTGCCTTGCCTTTTCCCTTTGATTACAGTTGGTCTCTCAACTCTCACTGTAGGAGGCTTCGCTCCCTGCTGAATCAGTCAGTGAATCAATAGTGGATATAGAAGAGTTCGAGTAGTGGATCTCGAGGTGTGTCTGATGGTTGAGCTCCGCCTTTGATCTGCGACTCCCTTGCCCCGAGCGCTGGGAGAATTGGCTCACCCGGGTACCACTGTTCGTTTTTCTTTTTACTACGTAACAGCTGGATCGGTTCGTGCGGAGCAAAGACCTACTTTGGTTGGAGAGAAATCCTTCAGTTGCGCTATTCTATTGGTGTCTGAATAGGAGGAACATGAAATTGCCTGCCCGCCCCTATCTATAGAAGCTTGTTGCCACTGTCCTATCAAAGAATGAGAGAGAGAGTTCAGTTCCCAGGTAACCTTCTTCAGTTCCAACTTCCGACCTCACACACTTGGTTGGAAGGCCCGCCTGTTCGTCTTCTGCCCTACCCTATCCTATGGTGTCTATTGCCAGATGAAAGAGTCCTGAGAGCATGACATCTGCTCATCAGTGGTCAAAATTTAGGAAGCGGTCTTCTTCCCGGCTGTAGCGCTTTTTCGCGCACAACAAGACAAAGAAGCTAAGCGCACACAGCTGAAGAGTCCGAACTTGTAGCACTTGTGGTGCGTAGGTCTTCTTTCTTTTTCAAATCCAGGAAAGGAGGTTGGGTATATCTAGAATAGAATCAACAGATGAGGGCGGTGGGGAAGGTTAATAATGCTCACGAAAAGAAGAATGGAAAGTGGAATAAAAAGAAGCCCATTTCCTTCCATGAAAGGAGGGCTTTTGATCCTCGCACCGAACTCTAAGCGAGTGGCTCATCGTGAGACCTTAGCCCGATGCCTTTTAACCGAAGCGAAGTTAGTCACAGGTCAACCCTTCAGAGTTCTTCTTACTCCCCGATTCTGTACCCTTGGCTAACTTGTTTTCCTGCGTTGCTCCCCTCTCATCTCTACTATCTTTCTCTCCTAACGTTGAGCGTGAAAGCGGCTCTGAACGGTCTTTCTTTGTGAGGATTGGGCTGGCTTCTTTCCTCATCCGAAAGGGTGGGTTTACGGTATCCCCGTCAGCGAAGGTCTGCTTCACTAAATGGCCTTGGAGCAGGTCACTCCCACGAATGCAGATCCGTTGCAAACAAAATTTTGGACGCAAGCAGCATGTTAGAGAGTGGGACAACTCACTGAAGTAGAAGGCTACTTTTTATAGAGCATGTGCGGTGAAAAGGGAGTGAAGTTCAGTATCATCGTATATCAAGTACTCGCTATGGACAAGAAGATGATCCACTAGAGGAGGCCTTAGAGTAAGGGGGTGGGGAAGGAAAAGGTGGAGAGGAGGAGAAAGAGTCTCTTTTGGTTAGCTAGACCATCTTCCCCATAGGACACCAAGGCTTGCAGCGAACCTTTCCCTTGTAGCCAGCGAAACGAAACCCTGCCTTGCGCAATTGCTTTGCTTAGCTTTCGAGCTAGCTAGCTCTATACTTCTTTCTTTATGTCTTTTCTTAGTTAACAACCTCTTCTTTCTGCCTGCCTCTGAAAAAGATTCATTCCTGGTTCCAATTCAAAAGAAAAAAAAGTACTCCCTTGCTGCTGTTCTAAGCTGATCTGGCTTTCAGCTTCAAAGGGCCCGACCCGGAAAGCGTTGCCTGCTTATCATTTTTCATTCCAAGGAGCTTCCTTGGGAGGCTCCCTTATGGACATGGGAGGTCAGTCAAACCTGCCCGGCCTTATCACAGATACCCCCCGCAACCAATGTGGGCTAGTAGAGGCCAGAGGTCCACTTGCTTCACTGACCTACCCCACGCCTGCTGCCTCCCCATGGTTTCAGAGCCGGCTTCAGGCCTTGGCCCGCTTTAGACCTTAGGTTTGGAGTTCCATATGCCACTGGATCCTATTATTGATTGATGCCCTATACTCACTCCCTGGTCTGTTGGAGAACAGAGCCTCCCCCCGTGGGGAGTGTCAAGCAAAGGTCGTCCTCCGCCTGACGAGATTGACCAAGATCTTTTGGAAGTCTCCCTCGGAGAAACACCTATTTATGCAAAAACCGCGTTTGCGTGGTCTCGGGACCAGCTTCTTCATCAGATTCGACCTCGTACTCATACTTAGTATGCCCAAAACCTAAAGTGGTTGGTCCAGGAAAAATGGGAGTTGCCTCAAGAAAAACAAGGACCACTGGCTCGGCAGGAACTGGATCCTTTGGTTCGTTCGCCAGAAGCTGGATCCATCGGCTCGACGTCTGTTGTGTCGGCATATGCTTCAGTGGTTTATTCATATTCAGACTTGCCTTCAGACCCGGCCTCCGCTTGGGGCTCGGCTTCTGAAAAAGACAGTACGTCGTCAGCCTGATTATGTTATGAATCTGGTTAGAGGCCTACCCTATGGAAGAACTCATCCATTGTGTAATTTTCATACTGATGTTCAAAGGGAGCAGTAGCTTCTATAGAGAGAGAGTTACGTCTTCCTTCCCCTTTCACTGAAATAGTTCTAGCGAAGAGTTGAGGAAATGCATATCCCCTTTCATCTTCTGGCTTTAGGAAGAGAGAGGAAGGGTAAGACACCTTAAGCCCACCCTTAACCAACTCCTGAGATGAAGCCCGTTGGTGATTGTTAGAAAATTCCCTACGAGATGATTGCTTAGCCTTCCCCACCCACCTGCCCTTCCTGGGTCATTTCTGTCATTTTCTTCTCTTCCATGGACGTAGTTTCATTTTCCCGGAATATCTTCTCTACCTATAGATTCCTACCCTTTGGATTGAATCGAATTCATTCGCTCGCGCCTCTCGCGTACGTAGCCTTTTGGCAAAGCTCTTTTCTCTTTCCCCTTATCCTGTTCAAAGGCACAGATTCACAGAGCCTCTATCAGATGACGATTGAATGGCTTCCACCACGACACGAAGAACTACTCCTTATTTACGAATAAAAACGACTCTTTTTGTTGAACCAACGAGTGAAGTTCTGCCGCTAAGACTAAGAGTGATTATGAAAGCTTTCCCCTGACTGAACCCAACGACTCTCGACTCTTTCAATAGAAAGAGTCAAGGGGCAAACAAAAAAACAATGCCCCTCTAGTTAAGTGATTTCGGTCCAGCTAACCCCTAATTCCCAGCTAAAAGCTTACGCTATTATCGGTACAGAGAGAATGGACTTGATCCCTGATTAGGCCTTAGAGCAGTCCGGCGTGGACGAGAGCAATCTTCGAACCCTGCGGTTTTCCTCTATTCAACGAGCGTACGTTCGATTCAAAGCACTGACTTTTGACTGACACTATTTAGGAAAGCCAAGCAAGGACTAGATGGATATAATAAAGTCTTTCAACATGCCCCTACTAGGTTCAAGGGCTGTCAAGCCATCACTCTAAATTAAATAAAAAAAAAAAAAAAAGAGCTGAGTTGGCTGCTCTGGAAGTTTTCAACTCCCTCAACTCCTTATCGCCGCTATATGAGTGAAAACTTTTTCGATCTGAGACCCCAATCCGTAAGGAAAAGAGGTTCATAAGGTTTGCCACTAGGGGGGAGAGCTACAACTTTCTTGATTTGAGACCCAGATCATAGAGGAAAATGGGCTGTTTGACAGAAGGCATAGCGCTAGTCCTCTTACGGATAGGTGGGACTAGGACCGATATCATGCTATTCTAGAGATAGATAGGCGAACAACGACCAAGCTATGAATGTTCTAATGTTTGCTTCTTTGAAGCTTGTTCCTTTCCCACCCTCCCTCCATACCTACTTTTTTGAGTGTGAAGCACAGGTGGAATGCCAACATGTGAAGCTTTATCACGATCGGTTTAGTGCGAAGCCAAGAGTACCATATATGAAATATATTTGAGAAAAGAAAACGATATCCCTGTCCGACACTGTCAAACTCATTCCGCTTAAGCTCTTCCTCGTGCAGTGTGCTTTGTCGAAGGGCTTGGGATTAGTATTTTTTCTAGTAGTTCTCTCAGTCAATCCCAACTGCTTGGTCAGGAAGTACGTTTTGAATGACTTTTGTCAGTATGAGTTAAGAGAGACTGATCGCGATAGACAAAGACCGAACGAAGAGCTTAAGCGAGAATGAATGTCGTTAGTCAAGTCCTTTCTTTCTTGTTCCACAAAGAAATTCTAAACAAGATTCTCGCATCAATGACTGACAATGCTATCTGAAAGCGGAGAAGGAAGACACACAGCGCAGCGAATCCCTCAGAGCGGTAGCGTGATCGGATCACAAAAGTCATTGTATATAATGTCGATGCTTCTTTTCCCTCATTGATGACCGGTTAGGTTTTCGAGAATCTATATTGATTGGTCTCAAAAGAGGATATATAGGGGAATGGATTTGAAGTTCGCTCTTCCCGGGAGATCTACAAACCAACCTTAGTGCTCGCTTCGCATACTCCACTCGCTCCCACCGCCCTTGATCCAACCACTGAGCGAGGTGAATCGTGAATGTTAGTTGTTAAAGAAGTGAAGTCGAGATGACAGATGAGAATGCAAAGCACAAAAGGAACATGGCACCAGTTCGCACAGATTGTGTCACCAAAGCATTGGATAATAAAGATCGTGTCATCATCGAAGTAAAGACCAGAAGGAAGTTGCTTTGCATGATGGGTCGGACGAAGCGAGCGATCCCTCCGCATCAGAATAGGTATCCAAGTCTGCGTTAACCGACAAGGGAATGTATTTTGTTCATCCAAGAAAGACTAAACAGAGGCGGGCGAGCTTGCCGGTGTGATACACCTACCCATCACGATGAGTTCTCGTTCGAAAGATCGAAAACCTACTTGGAAAAGAAAGATCCCGTTCTGTTGATCTTTGGCCTGTCTTAGCCTCATCGAAAGTAGGATTTCACAAATGAGTTGAGTTGAACAAATGCCTCATCGCATGATCATTAGTAGGATCAACCAGAAACTTACCTTGAAAGGAGATCTGCCTATGACTAGCGGCTAGCAAGCATCTCAGAAATTATAAGAATTGGACTTGTCAAGCCCACAAACAACTTTAGAAGGGGCTTTGCCGGTTGCTTTTTAGATGCCTTAGTTTCCTATTGTATCCGGTTGGTCCTTCCCTCACATCATTCGAATCAACTTTCAATTTGCTTGGACAAGTCGTTTTTGACCAGAGGGAGACCACTACAGACCTTTTCGCTTGATTCTCCGCTTAGAAATCGGCATAGGAAGTGAAATTCTACCTCTCCGCCAACTCAACTGCCCTAGCCTTTGCTTCCTCGGACATCTATGTGCTTGTTGATGCCTATTCAGACTCGGTGCCTCGCAGCCATTACTGATTGAACTTGTCTGGTACGACTTCTTCCTTTACCAATGAGTATCAAACAGCACATGCAACCAATTATTTGATTACAGATATTGACCGACGAAAAACATTTTCATATTGCCAGTCGGGAAAACCTCACGAACGGGATAGGGCGAGAAGGAAGAGAATTCCAGTAAGAAAAGCATTTTCTCACTTACTAAAGGTGACACGACAGCTAGACCAACATACGCAGGAATTGGGTCGATCGATGAGGTTACTCTTTACCCTTTTTGGCACTCATCCGGATTGCTCTTCTTGGATTGGTTTCCCGGTTGCTTTGCCTAAGCCAAGCTTCACATTAAACACAAGAATTGGACCACTTTGTGGGGCGAGTTTGCTATTGCCTTGGTCCGGAAGGTGCCTCTACGAGTAGGTATACTACTACGATTATCCATTTCTGGTAATGTCGGGGAGGAAGTTCGGGTATCCTTTTTCAAAGAAGGAATCAAACTCCATGTAAGGGCATATAGGGTTCCAAACCTAGCCTATTAGGTATAGAGGAAAGAAGCCAATTATAATCTTACTCGCTCCTTGGGAATTAGTCCCTCCTGCTTACCCGCTTTAAAAGCTTGTTCACTTCCCATTAGATTGGATGCTGGATAGCTTGCACTTGGATTGTAATTGTAAAGGAACCTCAAGGGACTGCTAACCAAGGGGAATGAAACTTCAGGGACTTTAAATAAAAGCTTGAAAACTGTCTAGCACTCTATTCGCTCCTATCCCACTCCATGTAAGTAGCACTCGCTTAATTAAAAAGGATTCTAAAAAGGGTATTTTAATAACTCGCAGGGGAAAACCCATTCAATTCACAGCGATGTTCAGGATTACCAGATGTGGGTGGTAAGGAAATTGTCAGAGGTCCACGCCGCAAGAAAATATGGATACGGGGTCGCCCAGGTAAGTGCTGGCTCCTGGATTAGTTACTTCTTTTACTTTTACGTGATAAAGAATTCGAAGACGGAGGCTTTTCAATAAATTAAATCTCCACTTTAGGTTTCGCCCATGCCGATAATTCTTTCATCTGCGAAGATGCATTCGCAGTAGTTGCCCGAATGATGAGACAGAGAAAGAAGAAACTCAATTAAACAAGAAATCTCATAAGAGAAGAAAGTCTAGAAAAGAGAAAAAACCTTAGATCGTAGGCGAGACTTTATGACTAGAAATGGGATCTTTTTCTTTCTTCATTTCGGGTCCAATCATTCTAAAAAAGCCTTATGCTTAACACAGGCAAATTTAACGAAGTTTTCTTGGTTGTTCTTCGAAAAGTCAGTTCGGTTGTGTCTTCAGTTCTTTTTTCCATCTTTTTCATCGTTTTTGCTAAGTGTTAAGCAAGCGTAGTGGAAGGAGCCGAAAACGAACTCAAATAAGGGATCAGACCGCTCCTGGTGTTCGAACTAGTCATTAATGGTCGGCTTCATTGGTACCCTTTCTTTTTTCCGGTATGCCGCTCCGCGAAGGAGCGAAAGAGAAATTCAACTTTCAGTGATATGATAAAAAATCAATTTCATTGTTTAATGATACGTTTATGGTTCTTTATCTTTTTCTTTCCATTGACCCTTTTTTGCCCACTGGTAAATAGGGTGCCGAAAGACGTACGCATCATTGTATTTCGTATTGCAAGACTGCTCTTTTTTCTTATACTATCGAAAATTATACTATCTATGGGCTATCTATTTATGGATGAATTATCCCGGGCAGTTTCCCAATTCCTACCTTCTTCATCGGGGGGAATTGCTGGGGGGGCCGCCCCTGGTGGACCTGAAGGTAATTTGCCATTCATGCCCGTTATCCCCCAAAACAATGGAAACGGCGAGGGAGATCCATATCCTATGGAAATGGACCTGGTGGATATACCAGTGGATATACCCCATTTGGAAAACCCTCTCATCTCAGATGATGAACGCAGGGACATCTTAACAAGAAGATACAGGATACTTCATTGTTATAATGGGGTTGAAGATATATATGCTTACGAGCATCGCATGGAAAACATTATCCACGCCCAAATGAGTGTGGAACGAGATGTTGAGGCGGCATTAGTGAAAGATGGATTTTTTCCAAACTCAAT